TATCTTCTTTCTAAAAGCAAGCTCCCTCTGGCCGTCCAGTCCCTGGGAGGCTCTCGGTTCTTGAGCATGGTTGGGAGATTAGGCGGCAGTTGAAAGAGCTGCTTGAAAGCTTGACGAACAAGCGAAAAAAGCCCTTTACAAAGATATAGGGCTTTTCCCTTACTAGTAAAGTAGTAAGTTAGGGCGCTATTCGATGAAGAAAACAGACTTTAGGAAAGTTGTTTAGGTAGCTCAGCTGGTTAGAGCAAAGGACTGAAAATCCTTGTGTCAGTGGTTCGAATCCACTTCTAAACGGGCGAAGGCTCTGAAAGAGGAGCGTAGCCGGATTCTAAAAAAAAAAAAGTGAAAAAGGAAGCCAAAAAGCCGTATAGTGCAGGTTCTGATTTCATCAGGGTCAGATTTTATAAAAAAAGCGGTTGATTACTCGGATTGGTTCTCGCGTCCCGCGAGTTCGGTTCAAGTGTTCATCGATCGGGTGGATCTATATGCTCCGGGGGGAGGGGTGAGACGCGAGGTGTAGCGCAGTCTGGTCAGCGCATCTGTTTTGGGTACAGAGGGCCATAGGTTCGAATCCTGTCACCTTGATGTGGCGAAATAATGCTTTCTTCACCCTCTCGAGCCAAAACGCAGTTACCCAACGAGGGAGACCACGAATGCTTGCTAGTCAAACATTAGCGGCTAATGGACAACATGTTCGCTATGACATATTAGCTCATCTCAAAAAGATTCCTGTACTCCTCAGCGTATAGGATGCATTGAAGATGTCTGCAGAACTAAGGATGTCCCTAGTATACGCATTAACGAACCCAGAGCACTTTTCTAATGAAGTTAACCAAGTTGAGATGAGAAATAGTGAATCAACTTATGCCGAGTGTTTGGCTTTGATCACGTTTACGGACGATTACTTGCAACCAGGACTCATTAAACATAACAGGCCTTTGTTCATTTCAGGATACCTTAATGGATTGGAGATAACAAGAATCATGATAGATAGGGGATCGGCTGTTAATCTCCTACCTTTGAGAATGCTAAAACGTCTCGGGGGATTGCTATTCATCGATTGGCCTCAAGCAATCTACTTATCTAAGGATTTCACCAAGAAAGGGCCTTATAAACAACATTACAGAAACTAATGGAACGAAATTGTGATAAGCCAGAGGAAACTTCCGCTTTTGGGATAAGGGCAATGAAGGTATGATTGAGATCCTACTAGTCCTTTATGTTCTAGTAGGAAAAGAAGTCCTGTCTAACATCTACCGCATCAGCTTGACCCGTAACCCTAATCTACGATTGTCCCCCTTGTAAGATTATTAAAATAGGCAACTCTTTCATTCTAAATGTTTTTCTGCCGAAAATAAAAATATCCAAATTGTGACAAAAAGAGGTCTTTAAGATCTCCGAATCCGGCTGCTGGTGCGGGCTTATACCTGGCTGGATGGGACTTTCTAAATGAGTTGATTCCCAAAAATCTAGCCGAAGTGCTTTCTTCAGCTTGATGTGGAAGCTACGGAAAAAAAAAATTGCCTTAAATTAAAGCTGTGGATTTACCCGCCCCCGCCCGACATCCTTTTCTTAAGAAGAAAAGATCGGAGCCGGTTTCAGTCGATCACTTGAGTGCCTCTAGTAATTCTCTACCAACTCCTTTCACAGTCCATATCTTTCTTTATTGACCTATTCGAACGTCTGTAAATGCATGCTTCTTTGATCGGCCTGTTCTGCCATAAGTACCTCTCCTTCGGCTAGGCCTTTGGTTGGGAAAAGAACTTCACCGCTCATGGTCTTCCTACTCCGATCTCGCTTCGGGTTCACCACTATAAAGGCTAGCTGGCTCTCTTTCTTTTTCTTTTACTTCGTAACCTCCAACATAAAAAAAGATCTTCCGCCCTTACTTTCACGTTACTATTAAAGGCAGGCTATCACGTATCATTCCCGAAAGCATCGGCTCCCATAGAAATAGTTAGGTCTTGGTTCCCCGCCTACTCCTCGAATGGCTCAACATCATCCTACTCCAAGTGATTGCAATCACATATAATGCAACAAAGCCTCATTTCATAACAACAAGATGGGTAAGGGGGTTAGGCGGCAGGTAGAAGGTTCGATTCTAGGTGGAAGTTCCCCCAATTTTTCAAATCATTGGTGATGGGCTGGGCGCGTATAGGGCCAGTCACGTGTAATAGCCGGCCACTTTTTCGATTCTTTCAGAACCTTCGTTCCCACTCGAATTAAAGCATCGCCTTTCTCTAATACGTTCTCACGGTCCTAAACCTAATGGTCCAGATTCTTAGAGACCTCTCTTTCAGAACCTCAACCTAGCAGTTGAGTGTTCATTCTTCGCCCAGCAGAAACAGGCGATAGGGACTCATTCGCCCTCGATCTCCTCTATTTCTCCCGCAGCCAACCAACCGCCAGGCCAATTCCAACATCTATAGTTTGTATTATGCACTAGATCAACTACAGTGTGCTCATCTTTATGCAACTCCTCTATAGGAGGAGAGAATGGCGTGTCACGGACCACCTCCACATCCAGTTTTGTAGAATTGTAGAAAGAGCCTTATTCATGGCGGTAGACTTCTGGAAACCCAAACCACCATGTTTACAAACAGTAGACCAATTGACCAAATGCACTTTTGGCTTAGAGACCACAGATGTTATTCAGAGAATCCAGTTGATTGCAAATAGAAGAAGGAAGCGAAGCTTCACAGCCTGCATAGTAAAAATAGGAATAAAGTCACTGATTGTAAGAAAGTGGATCTACCTGCCATTGAGAATGTGTTACTCTTCCAAGCTAATAATCTCTTTAGCACTTTCTAAATGAAACCATAATAAGTCTTTTTATTCAATTCACTCTTGAGTGGATTAGGGGCACCGGAGGTGTGTCAACTTTCACTACTTTTTGCTAGGTCTGACTCACTTTTTCCAAAATGAAATGGTTTTTTAAGCTAAAACGGCATTGAGTCATTTCGTGCAGCGGGGGGAACTCCCGACTTCTTGCACGTGAGTATAGTGATTAACTGAGTGCCGTCGGCTCAGCGGATCTTCTTGTTGCTGGCTCAGACCCTGTTTTGTTTGGTAGGGAATGCAGCTAGCTTAGAGATTGTTGTTCAGTTCTTCATTTCGGTTGAGCGAGAGCCTCTCCCGCGATGATCGAGCAAGTAAACTCAGTCGAGCTAGTAACCGTTTCTCGTAAGTGAGACGAACTCGGAGGGCATTGGCATTATCCTTTTCCTAGTTTAATGCTTCGTGGGGTATCCTGTAAAGCCTCCCAAACAACGGATTTCTGCATAGATTCCTAGTTTATCTGTCGGGTAAGGTTCTGAAAGAAAGAAAATTGATGTTCCTCTCGCATTGATTCACTCTGATGTTTTGGGTCCTGCTATTCTTTCAGAACCTTCTGGTATGCGTTTGTTACTTTTATTGATGACTGCACTAGAATGACATGGGCATATTTGATCACCCACAAAAGTGATGCGTGTGATTTATTTAAGGATTTTTATATGAAGGTTCAAACTCAGTTCAAGACATCTATATAGGTTCTACGCTCGGGGGGAAGTATGTCAACCATAGACTTGTCACTTTATTTAAAACCTATGGCATCATCCATCAGACCTCTTGTCCCCACTCTCCACAACAAAATGGTGTGGCAGAACGCAAGAACCATCACCTTTTGGAAGTTACTCGCCCTTTATTCATTGATCAGCATGTACCCCATTATCCCTGGGGCGAGGCTCTGTACTCTGCAGTGTATTTGATTAACAGAGTCCCTTCTCGGATAGTACAGTTCTAAACTCCACTTGAAGCCCTCACCTCACACCATGAAATCCCATCCGTCCTCCGTATACCACCCCGCGTATTTGGCTGTATTGCTTTCTTTCAGAACCATGCTCATCAACGGAGTAAGCTAGATCCCTGTGCCTTGAAATGTGTGTTTGTTGGGTACTCATCATCCCGGAAAGGCTACAAGTCTTATCTCTCGGAAGTTCTATGAGACTATGGATCTCACCTTTCAGGAGGGCACGCCCTATTACTTACCTAGCCCTTCCTTTCAGGGGGAGAGACAACTTATTGAACAGAAGAGCGACAAAGATCCAAGTTTCTTGCCATGACAATAGATCCCCAACAAGATGACGATCGAGCGCCACCACCCAGAAGTGAACCTCATCATGCAGCGATCGATCCCCGGGCGATCCACAAGAACATGGCAATCATGGCGATCAATCACCACCCAATGAAGCATCGACTATACCCCCTTCTCCTACTCCGCTCGCCCAATCGACTCCTGAGGAAAGACTTGAGGTAACTTCCGATACTGATGACATTGTTTATGATTTTAATGATTTATTTTAACCTGCTGAACCATGACAGGAACATGAAACCCCAAGATATCAATTACCCCCTCGAACAACTCGAGGACGACCAAAACCCCAAGACTCCCTCACTATCAATGCCAAAGCCAAATACCCCATCAGTAACCATGTCTCATCCCATAGATTATCCAAGTCATATGAATCATTTGTATATCAATTATCCACTGTGTCTATTCCAAGTAAGTTGCAGGAAGCTCTGGCAGACCCTAGGTGGACCAAAGCTATGGCTGAGGAGATGGGACAAAAGAACTCTACTTGCCACTTCCTCTATTCACTTCGCCTTTCCTTCGGAACCTTTGCCTAAGGGGAAGAAGACTGTGGGATGCAAATAGATCTTTACCATCAAGCACAAAGCGGATGGGTCGATTGAAAGGTATAAGGCTCGACTTGTAGCAAAGGGATATACCCGGGTAGATTATCAAGAGACTTTTGCCCCAGTGGCAAAGATTAATACCATTCGAGTCCTCCGATCATTAGCTGCAAACCTTGATGGGCCCTTGTTGCAGTTCGATGTCAAAAATGCATTTCGACATGGCGATCTCAAAGAAGAAGTATATATGGATGCTCCACCAGGTCTTTCTTTAGGTCCTCAAGAAGGCTTGGTGTACATAGCAAGAACCCGCTCAAAGTGACGAGATCTTGTATGACTGAGTTTGGCAAGGACCCCTCCATTCGCACATGCGCTTTTCCCAGTGGGATAGGTGTTGCAATCCCTTTTTTTTAACTACGACATTCGCGGAACGAAACGAAGATCTTTCTTCTCTTAGATGATCGAAATCCCGACTACCTATAAAGATCCCTCTTGGACGACGTCCGCTACAATCATTGATGTACTATGACGGTAGAGTTCAATGTGTTGCGAGAGATTTCCCTTGGGAAGTTAATGCACGCTGTCCACTACATGGCAATCAAAAGCCACTCTACTCCCCTTGTCACTTAAAGGTCTGAAGAAGAAGGCCATAGAGTGAGATGCATCCCGCTTAAATGCTCTTATTTTGCAGCGGGTCAGTACTTAGCTCTTTCATTCCGCAGGTCCTTCGAGTCACTTCGTCCACTACGGAGATTGAGTTACCGTGGTTGTGCCGCTTTAGCATTTTTCGTTTAAAAAGCCATTTCTACTCATTTTTAACAGTGCTTAGCTTAGGTCGACTAACCGGACCCCGGGTTTACTTTTGAGACAGTTTTTCCAATCCCATCCCCATAACCCTTCTACCGACTGGGACCACCCGAAGAGACAAGTGTTTTGCTCTTCTTTCTAAGTAGTCCCATCACCATGGGTAGAAGTGGATATTCTCGTGTTTTGGTCTAGCTTCTTTCTTCACAGACTTACCGAGGCAATTAACCGAATGCAGCAACTCCCATTGGTTCGTTCTTTTTAACATATCTTTCTATTCTTTCTAATGTAATGCTCTCAGTCACCTCGTACTACCCTCCGTTGCGCATCCTGTGTAACATCAAGGAAATGGAAGGCTCATATTACCGCGGCGGGAGGTCGTCTCCCAACACATTCTCCCTATAGTGGATCTGCCACCGATCGAGGCATATCTATTGGGGATGGTCACGTCAGCGGCGGCAAGTGGATCATTCATGCGCAGACTTAAAAAGAATGATGACCCTTTGTTACCGACCTGAAAACCTTGACTGGTGTTTTAGGTCTCCTTATCCAACAGGACATTTCATCTTGCTTTAGAGGCCCGAATGCTCATCATTCTTGCCTTCTTTATATCGAGGGATGAGGAACCGGATTATCCTGCTTTCCCTAGACCTATGTAGTGAGTCGTGTAGGTGGCGTGTTGCAATTAGGACCATACATTGGGCGAGTTTTCCCCTCATCGCTAGCCAGAACGGAATGGACATAGTTGCGATCAATTACGAGAGCTCGCCCGGCAATGGCATCTATTTTCTTGCTCACCTCCCGATTCTCCTGCTACTGCTCTAGCTCCTCGAGAAGGAAGAAACTACGGCTCATAAGAAAGCCTTTACTGATTAGAAAGCTATAAAACTTATCATACCAAGCGCGTGATGCCTGTTTAAGACCATACAATGCTTTCTGCAACTTGCAAACATAACCAGGCAGTGAGGGATCTTAAGGGGAGGGATTGGTAGTGAAGTGAAATGACAGAAGGTGCGTGAACCAATAAATGTATTTTGTCTTTCTTTGTAGCTAGATGTGTGGCAACGGTTGGTTTGGTAATCAAATACCTGAAGCAATGGGAATACCCGAGTCAATTAGCTAAGCGAATAGGGCTGTTAGCGAGAAGCGGAGTAGCTCTTAAACCAATGAGCTTACGGCCTAAGAAGGCATTCCTTCATTCACTGCAAGTAGCTTCCAAGCTTTCCTAAAGTTCTAGTAGATAAGGAAGGAAAAGAAAGAAACCCCCTGCTAGCTCATCTTGGCTCAGAGGGGAAGGGCACTAGCTTAGTTAGTTCGCTCTTTCTTCAGTGCCTTATACTCATGAGAGACAAGCCCCTCTGGCTCCAGGGAAAGACATTCTTTAGGGAACGGCCCCAAGCCAAGTGGCATCGCGATTTAGCTGTTGTCGAAAGGGAAGATAGTTCTTTGATCCGAAGCAGTTCTTGCTCAAGTTGAACCAGCTGTGAAATAAGCGATTGTTCATGTTCACGAGTCAGCTCTTCTCGCTTTGCTCTTGATGCGGCATAACAGGTCTTAGCGAGATCTGCTGCTATAGAATCAATTGCAGTTAGCTCTATTCCCGGTAGATGCTTCTTTCTTATAATAAGAGTATGCCATCACTGGTTGTTGCCGCTGTTCAGAGCAGGGCAGATGGGGAAGGAAGATGCTTTTTAATAGCTATCTTTCATACCTGCACGAAATTCTACTTTTCTTCTGAGATGGAGAGAAGGCCCTGTGCTACTATCTTTTTCTTTTTCACAAGGATTGTTTCAGAAGCCGAGAGGTAAAGAAATAAGGAGCTAGCCTTTTAGAATATTCTTTTTCGAGATGCAAGAAGTCACTAGTACCTGGAAAGATAAGATGTGAGCAAAGAAGAAGCTCTTGCCACTGTCGTCGTAACCGCAGTTGGAGGATCGTCATTACCAGCCTTGTCTCTTGTTGAATCTGTTTCCTCTTTCGACTGTGATTTCTCTCCGGAAGTTGAATTTGCTTTGGTGTGGTTAAGCTCTTCCTTATCTTAGGACGAATCCGCAGAGAAGGGCCTTCGAACTCTCCTGTTTAGGAAGAAAGCTGCCATTGAACTAGGCTCCCATTTAGCAGTGAAACTAAAGAGTGAGTGAGATTCCGATTAAGCGAGGGAAGGAACCCCGGGGTAAATAAAGTTTCGTATAACAGAACCATTAGCGATTCTCTTATCTGCGGCTGTCTCTGACTGACGAAGAAGGAGTCCCACTACACGAAAAGAAAGAAGGTAGGAGCCCATCCCGGGTGAAATGGTTGATGGTTGAATGAATGTGACCAAGCCAAGAATGGCTTTTCTTGACAGAGAGATTCTCTTTTATAGGAAGCAGAATAAGCACAGTTAGCAAGATCCCCTGCTATTTCAGCTGCCCTTGAAGAATTCGGCTAAAGAAACCGTAAAGCTTATTCTATTCATCGCTATGTGTGAAATGAACAATGCTAGTATAAGTCACTAGTAGTAAGTAGTTAATTAACGCGCCCGGTCTATTGCGGAAAGTAGACATACTGGTCTCTATCACTTATTCTTTACATTCATGTAACAAGACTTTTATTGTGGTAAGTTCAAATCACGTAGTAAGCATAAGACACTAAACAGCTACTGGTTTCCGGGCGTATAGCAACATAACAAGAATCGAGACGGCGAATAAGATAGTTAACGACCTTTAGAATGAGGTTATACCAAGATCTGTCTTACGCGGGTCTCATTGTTCACTTCGTTTTGTAAGAGAAAATATGATGCTTTAACCCGTTGTAACTGGGACTTCATGGATGAACCTACGTGCTACACCAATGATTTATGGAAAAACCTTTTAGTATAAATAAAAAGGGATTCCTCCCCAAAAACTACAAATGAGCCAGTTCATTCCTTAGTTGGATCCGCCGAAGAAATTGGAGCAAGAACTCTTTTAACCACCTTGCTTCCCGGCATCTGCCCTGGGTAGCGATCTACTTGTGTTAAAACTCCAATCAGAAAGTCAGAACGTAGTGCTAAGGTAGTTGTTCGTACTAAGTGCCAGTGATCAGGAGCTAAGAGCACCTTAGTGATGTAACACCTTTAGGATCAATTCCTCTAGCAGCACGAGTCTCACTTTCTTTTTCTGTCGAAAGCTTTCCACGTAGGTCTGAAATAACCGTTTGTCAGGACGACTTCTCTTACGATGTTTCTTAGCATCCGAGCTAGTTGGTTTTTTCATCATCCATTGATAGCCGCATAAATGACTAGAATTTGTTTTTCTATTGGAATGTCTCGGAGTTGTAATCTTCCTATTTAGGTTGTCACCGTCTCCGCTAGGTGTTTATGGAATTATTGTCGAGCAGGTTGGCTCCTCAACTGTTGCTGAACCTAAGAACATCCGTCAAAAGCCGCATCTCTTCTTTTCTTCTCTGCCAAATGACATGGTCAAAGCATGGAAAGTAGACTCGATAAATCCAATCGTCAAAAGCCATCGGAGAAAAGGTTGAAATATAGCTAAAAACAGATCCAAGTAAAGTAATTCACTTGGTTTCTGCTCCTGATTCGCTAGCTCATCTCCTCCCTTGGTTGATTCAATCCCGAGACTAACTAGTCGAGTCACTTCATTTACCCTAATTGCTATTGATTCGCCAACTTCGTTTACTCTCTTTCGATCCATTGTCGTCGAGCAGCTTCGCTTCCCTCCTCGCTAGAGCTTTCATTCGAGCAGTTTCGCTTCCATCTCCTTACTCACTTAGGGAATACTTGTACCGTGAGTTGTAGAATAAATGGCAAATAGCACCATAGTAGAAGTAGAATCATTACCTGGGATTAGATCTTTCTTCTTCGTTTCCTCCTTTGAGTTGCTGTAGAAATGGTTTCATTGGAGTCAGCCGATGGCGATGGTATTGTTGAACGCTTCGCTAAAGGTATACCTAAGAGACAAACAAGAGAAGAGAAAGACGTCTAAGGCAGCAGGTAATCGGCAGGCCACAAGCCTTTCTCCGCTACGACGCCCAAAGTAAAGTGTGACGAAGAAAGCAGTCAAGCGCGGAAGAGCTAACTTAATCGGAGATTCGTATCAAAATAAATAAGGGTTCCCATTCTGTTGATAGAAAGAAAGCGAAGCTGGAGTTATGCATCTATATCTATAATTACATAGTTTTATTTTTAGAAGGAGAATGAAGTTCCAGATCTGGCTGTGTTAGAGATAGTAGTTCCTATCGAAAGGGGATTCTAACGAAGTTGTTGATCCTTGCCCATCTTTGGCTGCCTGTGAGGGGGTTTATGTTGGACCTATGCGATCTCGTTACAACGTTCTTTTATAGGTGTTCAAACTTCAATCTTGAAGCATGGGCGGCGGTCGGATGAACTGAATGTCCGAGTAAGGAGAACTAGCCAAGCTTCTTCACAAGCGAAGGGCCGTGAGATCGGAGACTTCGAGAGGCTCCCCAGTCCTCTTTAACGCCACTCTTTCCGTTTGATGACTTACTATTCTGTTAGTGAGAAGCGCAGTTCCGCTTTAAG